TACGAAAATGAATCCTTCCTAGGAGGGAACAAATATTTATCTTTTCGATGAGAGTTTGTACACAACATGGGAGAAACCTATCTTCTATTTATAATAATTGAAGAAAAGGTTCTATCATATCATATATAGTGAATTGATACTCCCGATTCCCACAAAATCATTTCTTTCGTTCAATAGTTACTCGTTATTAGTTAATAATCCTAGTGATTGGATCTATATGCGTATTCCGATAGGAAATGAAATAGTAAAATGATTTTTCGTCGAATGACTATTCATTTATTGTATTTTCAAATAGGGGGCAGGAAGGATCTATGGGAAAATGGTGGTTCAATTCAATGTTGTCTAACGAGGAGTTAGAACACAGGTGTGGGCTAGGTAAATCAATGGACAGTCTTGGTCGTCCTGTTGGAAATACCAGTGGAAGTGAAGATCCCATTCTAAATGATACGAATAAAAACAATCATAATCATGGTTGGCGCGAAAGTAATAGTTGCAGTAATGTTGATAATTTTTTCGGTGTCAGGGACATTTGGAGTTTCATCTCTGATGACACTTTTTTAGTTAGGGATAGTAATGGTAACAGTTATTCCGTATATTTTGATATTGAAAATCGGGTTTTTGAGATTGACAATGATAGTTCTTTTCTGAGTGAACTAGAAACTGCTTTTTCTAGTTATCTGAATAGCGGGTCTAAGAGTGACAATCGCTACTATGATCATTATATGTATGATACTACGTATAGTTGGAATAATCACATTAATAGTTGCATTGATAGTTATCTTCGTTCTGAAATCAGTATTGATAAGTACATTTCGAGTGGTAGCGACAATCACATTTACAGTTATATTTATAGTTACATTTGTAGTGGTGAAAGTGTAAGTGATAGTGACAGGGGGAGTTCTAGTATAAGAACTGGCGGTAATGGCAGTGATTTCAATATAAGAGGAAGATCTAATGATTTCGATGGAAATAAAAAATACAGACATTTATGGGTTCAATGCGAAAATTGTTATGGATTAAATTATAAGAAATTTTTTAGGTCAAAAATGAATATTTGTGAACAATGTGGATATCATTTGAAAATGGGTAGTTCAGATAGAATCGAACTTTCGGTTGATTCGGGCACTTGGGATCCTATGGACGAAGACATGGTCTCTATTGACCCCATTGAATTTCACTCGGAAGAGGAACCTTATAGAGATCGTATCAATTCGTATCAAAGAAAGACAGGTTTAACTGAGGCTGTTCAAACAGGCATAGGTCAACTAAATGGGATTCCCATAGCCATTGGGGTTATGGATTTTCAGTTCATGGGGGGTAGTATGGGATCCGTAGTAGGCGAGAAAATCACCCGGTTGATCGAATATGCTGCTAATAGATCTCTACCTGTTATTATGGTGTGTGCTTCTGGAGGAGCACGCATGCAAGAAGGAAGTTTGAGTTTGATGCAAATGGCTAAAATATCTTCCGCTTTATATGATTATCAATTCAATAAAAAGTTATTCTATGTATCAATCCTTACATCTCCTACAACCGGCGGAGTAACGGCCAGTTTTGGTATGTTGGGAGATATTATTATTGCTGAACCCAATGCCTACATTGCATTTGCGGGGAAAAGAGTAATTGAACAAACATTGAATAAGACAGTACCTGACGGTTCACAAGCAGCTGAGTATTTATTCCATAAGGGCTTATTTGATCCAATCGTACCACGTAATCCTTTAAAAGGTGTTCTGAGTGAATTATTTCAGCTACACGGTTTCTTTCCCTTGAATCAAAATTCAAGTAGAGCGCTAGGCTCAGTTATTTGTAGCGAACTTTAGTTCATCGGAATCAAAGTCAAAATAAGAAGAGTGGAGTTTTCTTTGGTAACATAAGTTCTATAGGAAGTTTCGGATAATTACTTTTTTTGATGCAGATTTTTTATCCTACCCCTATTCATGATTAGTAATCAGGAACCCCCTATCAGGAGGAAAAGAGTGAATTCTTCCTTCCGCGGAATGGAATTGGGAAAAAAAATAAAAAGAATTTCATGTTCCCTTCTTTCATATTAATATATATCATATTAATATATATAGAATAATTCAAATCTATAAGGGAAGTGTTGCATATTTTTATATCTCCCGAGGACCTACACTTTTGACTATGAATTCCTGTTGGATCGGATTCTAACAAATCCTTAGGAAACTCGTAAGAAACTCTTTATTAGAAGATAAGGGCGGTAGAACAAGAATAATAAAGCGGATTATCATCCATCTATTTCTTGTAGAAAGGTGAATAGATACACTTATTTAGCTCTACATTCCTTGCACTTATTATATACTTAATAATACTTATAATAGATATACTTATCATAAGATAAGATATCTTTATAACAGGTACAAATATTAAATCGAGGCACCCATTCTATGACAGATTTCAATTTACCCTCTATTTTTGTGCCTTTAGTGGGCTTAGTGTTTCCAGCAATTGCAATGGCTTCTTTATCTCTTCATGTTCAAAAAAACAAGATTGTTTAGACCTGATAGGACAAAATTTCATCAATTTATTTCAACACTTGGACTTGGATCATAATAGGGATATCCATTTAGTGGAATATGATACGACATGTGGCTCCCTCCGGGCACAAATAAAAAAGTGATTATACATGCGGATACATTATATATGGATAAATGCATGTATATGGGGGGATAGCTGTTTTAAAATGGATCAGAGCGGATATCTGAAATAGAAAGTTAACGTATCTATATTATGTAGATATACATAGTGGTGGTATTATACGAAGGGGATGTTATTATTTTATATCTAACCAATTCGATGAATTACTCCTAATAGTTCGCGTCATAATAGTGCTAGTTGATGAGAGTTACTTCGGGAGCAAAATAAAAAAAAGTAAAATCAAATTCATTTGGCTTATTCTCTTCTCTCAATTCCAATAGGATGCAACTGGATCTAGTATGAACTATCGATCAGAACGTATATGGATAGAACTTATAACGGGGTCTCGAAAAACCAGTAATTTCTGCTGGGCCTGTATCCTTTTTTTAGGTTCACTAGGATTCTTATTGGTTGGAACTTCCAGTTATCTTGGTAGGAATCTGATATCTTTATTCCCATCTCAGCAAATCATTTTTTTTCCCCAAGGAATCGTGATGTCTTTCTATGGGATCGCAGGTCTGTTCATTAGTTCCTATTTGTGGTGCACAATTTCGTGGAATGTAGGTAGCGGTTATGATCGATTCGATAGAAAAGAAGGAATAGTGTGTATTTTTCGTTGGGGATTTCCTGGAATAAATCGTCGCATCTTCCTTCGATTCCTTATGAGAGAGATTCAATCGATCAGAATGGAAGTTAAAGAGGGTCTTTATCCTCGACGTGTCCTTTATATGGAAATCAGAGGCCAGGGCGCCATTCCCTTGACCCGTACTGACGAAAATTTGACTCCACGAGAAATTGAACAAAAAGCTGCTGAATTGGCCTATTTCTTGCGCGTGCCAATTGAAGTATTTTGAAATGAAGGGAATGAATGCTTTCTCAGCATGAGGGAAGGGACCCAGGAACCCCCGTTTAAATATAACTGAAGCTTCTTCGGAACGTTCATTCGAGCAAAACAAAACATGTTAGATTCTATTTCCCCCGTTCCGTTGGTAATCCTTCTGTGGCCCATAGAATAAAGCAGGCGGACGTATACGGAACAACCATAATAAGAAGCAATTTTGATCGACCAAAACTCCTTTTTCTGCATATAGAACTCAATTCTACTAGTAACAAGTCTAATAAGTATGTATTCATCACACATATCAGAGCATTTCGGAATACATAATTTCTCTTTTTAGGGCCAATACTTTGGATTAATACATTAGATACAGATGTATCATATCTCGTTAATTATCTTTCTTTTGTCAATCGATGTTTCTTTTTTGATCCTTTCTTTAGCTCCTGGATAACCAAACGTTTAGATCTCTCATAACTATCCAATTTCTCTCTCGTTTTGTCACCTATTTCGGATTTCATCATTAATATTTTTCAGAAATATCCCCTCAATTATTCCCGGGTCGTGGGTAGCCAGTGAAAATTTCGAAAAAATAATTGAGGGGAGTTCTTTCGTCTCGAAATCAAAATAATATTCATTATTTCAAGCGGTTCTTTTGGGCATTCATCGAAAGAACAAATGAAGATAGAATTGGTTCGAATTTGACCAACTGAGATATCTGGGAAAAGTATTTGATTATTTCTTCATTCGAAACGGGCCCTTATTCTATTTCTATTTCTATATTCTTTCTAGATCCAAGGACTAAACAATTCAAAAAAAAAAGGAATAGATCCATAGGTTCCATACCTTGTTATAGAACTCATGCTTCATAGAAATATCGGATCAGATAGAGTCGGCGAATGAAGCGGGTTCATTAACAATTCACAGATGAAAAGTGTCAAAAAAGAAAGCATTGACTCCCCTCCCGTATCTTGCATCTATAGTCTTTTTGCCCTGGTGGATCTCTCTCTCATTTAATAAAAGTCTGGAACCTTGGGTTACTAATTGGTGGAATACCGGACAATCCGAAACTTTTTTGAATGATATTCAAGAAAAGAACGTTCTAGAAAGATTCGTAGAATTAGAACAACTATTCCTGTTGGATGAAATGATAAAAGAGTACCCGGAGACACAGATACAAAAGCTTCGTATAGGAATCCACAAAGAGACGATGCAATTGGTCAAAATGCACAACGAAGATCATATCCATATCATTTTGGATTTCTCGACAAATATAATCTGTTTTGCTATTCTAAGTGGTTATTCTATTCTGGGTAATGAAGAACTTGTCATTCTGAATTCTTGGGTTCAGGAATTCCTCTATAACTTAAGCGACACAATAAAGGCTTTTTCTATTCTTTTATTAACTGATTTATGTATCGGATTCCACTCACCCCGGGGGTGGGAACTAATGATTGGTTCGGTCTACAAAGAGTTTGGATTTGCTCATAACGATCAAATTATATCTGGTCTTGTTTCCACTTTTCCAGTCATTCTAGATACAATTTTGAAATATTGGATCTTCCATTATTTAAATCGTGTATCTCCTTCACTTGTAGTGATTTATCATTCAATGAATGAATGAAGAACTCATTTGATCTGCTGATATCAATCAAATCATGATGCTACTTCGTACATAAACAAACCGTTTTGAAGCTTACTCACTCTTTATACTTCTACCCGCCCAGGGGGTTCCTACTATACTTCAGTACAATTATTCCAGTACAATGGCAGAATCATGGATAGGGAACTATGCTAGCTACCTACCTAATTTATTGTAGAAATTTCCGGGATCAATTATTGGACCATGCAAAATAGAAATACCTTTTCCTGGGTAAAGAAAGAGATGACTCGATTCATTTCCGTATTGATCATGATATATGTAATAACTCGGACATCTATTTCAAATGCATATCCTATTTTTGCGCAGCAGGGTTATGAAAATCCACGAGAAGCAACCGGGCGTATTGTATGTGCCAATTGCCATTTAGCTAATAAGCCCGTGGATATTGAGGTTCCGCAAGCTGTGCTTCCTGATACTGTATTTGAAGCAGTTGTTAGAATCCCTTATGATATGCAACTGAAACAAGTTCTTGCTAATGGTAAAAAGGGGGCTTTGAATGTGGGGGCTGTCCTTATTTTACCCGAGGGATTCGAATTAGCTCCCCCCGATCGTATTTCTCCCGAGCTGAAAGAAAAGATGGGCAATCTGTCTTTTCAGAGCTATCGCCCCACTAAAAGAAATATTCTTGTAGTGGGTCCTGTTCCTGGTCAGAAATATAGTGAAATCGTCTTTCCCATTCTTTCTCCGGACCCTTCTACTAAGAAAGAGGTTCACTTCTTAAAATATCCCATATACGTAGGCGGGAACAGGGGAAGGGGTCAGATTTATCCCGACGGGAGCAAGAGTAACAATACAGTCTATAATGCTACAGCAGCAGGTATAGTAAGCAGAATAGTACGTAAAGAAAAAGGGGGATATGAAATAAGCATAGCCGATGCATCGGATGGACACCAAGTGGTTGATATTATACCTCCAGGACCAGAACTTCTTGTTTCAGAGGGTGAATCCATCAAGCTTGATCAGCCATTAACGAGTAATCCCAATGTGGGTGGATTTGGTCAGGGAGATGCAGAAATAGTACTTCAAGATCCATTACGTGTCCAAGGTTTGTTGTTCTTCTTGGCATCTGTTATCCTAGCACAAATCTTTTTGGTTCTCAAAAAGAAACAGTTTGAGAAGGTTCAATTGTCCGAAATGAATTTCTAGATCCACGGATTCATCAAGTTGGTAAAAAGGGCCGAATTATTGTTGATCAATGCAATTATGTATGATCCAAAAAAATATGGAAAGCCCCTTGTCTTGCTTTGTTTATACTGCTTTTCTGCGAGATGCCGGGAATTGCTTGTATCCCATTCCCAGTAATAGTATGTATATTGCGAAGAAGACTACTTGACCCTCCCCCCCTTTTTTTTTTTTTCAATCCAAATTGGAGCGGTGTGACGCTTCTTATTGCCGGATTGTAAATGCCATGGAATGCATCAATAGTTTTTTCTATCTAATAGAATCGAATTCTAATAGACAATAGGCGGCATAACATTAAGTAGGAAGAGAATATGCGGCAAGGGATAAATGAAAGAATGATTCTGGGAGGGATTACTTGTCTTCCTAATTTTCGACACAAGAAAAGGAATTTTCCGCCCTTTTCTTGTGTCGAAATAATAATGATTCTTGATCTTGTTCGTCAAAGATTACTGTTTTCTTTTCCAGGTCTATCGGAACCTCTTTCTTTAGATTCATAAGAAGTGGCGGACAAACAAAAAAGGGGGATGGCTTAGTAAACAAATAGAACTTCTTCAACGAACTTATAAAATTTCAAGTAAAAAAAAAAAAAAAAAATTTTAAGATGAGATAATAAATAAGGATTTGGATATGTGCAAAAATCCAAGATTTTCCCCTTTTTACTTGATGAAATTTTATTTTTATAGAATAGAGTAGAGTAAGGTTCAATTAAATTAGTATAGAAATGGTTTGCAGGATGTCTCATCTGTAGAAATCCTGTGTCATCCAAAAAATCAATTGATTCCTTTTTTCTTCTTGTTTCGGAAGGGGCCCTCATACTATGGCGGAACAGATACTATGAATCAATCAAGGGATTCCATTTTTCAAAAACATCATCAGAAACAAAGCATCCTTTTATCATTTCTATGAATCTAATATTATGATTATGTTGACTGGATGAATTTCCAACTTTTTTTATGTTATGGAATAGATCAAACAAAGCCTTACCCGAAGAGTAAGAACTCAATAGGACCTTACCCCCCGAATCAGACTAAAGAGGGGTAAGGTCCTATTGAGTTCTTACTTTTTCATGTCTACAATCCGGCTCATCCGATTACTATAGGGATGATCCCAATCCGGAATATGAGCCGTAAAAGAAAATACCTATTGAACCGATCACAGGAAT